CTTTGAATTCAAATTCCATTAAGTAGTAAGTAGCGCCTTAAGTTCAATTATTTTATTTGGAGTGAACAAAAAGTTAGTTTATCGGAATCAAAGTCAAAATCCGAAGAATGTATTTTTTCTTTGGTGGCATAAGATTTAATTGTAAATTGTATAAAATAAAGAATCATGTGGACAATTCTTTTTTTTATACCGATATTACTGATTAGTAATCAGGAAACCTCTATCAACAAGATAAAAAAAAAAAGAAAATTCTGCCTTATGCGAAATTCAAATTAGGCAAATAAACCGAATTTTCTTTTTCCTTTTTGCTGTGTATATATAATTCAAATATAGAAAATATAGCTATAGAGTATCCTTTCTCCCGAGAAATCTCTATTTTGGCTAAGAATCCCTCTTGTTGGATCGAATTCTAATGAATCTTTCGAGAATTTCTAATTAAATAAAAATGAAATAAAAAAAAAAATTGGAATTCAAATGATAAGACAAGAATGGATTTTATCACAAATATATTTTTCTATTTCATGTAGAAAGATGAATAAGTCTTATTTATTTAATTATACATTCTTTAATTAGACATTCCTTGCATTTCTTTATTATATATATACTCACTTAGATATACTTAGTATAATTATATACGAATTATAATTATTATAAGATATCTTTATAACAGGTACAAATATTACACCGAGGTACCCATTCTATGACAAACTTTCCCTCTATTTTTGTGCCTTTAATAGGCCTAGTATTTCCGGCAATTGCAATGGCTTCTTTATTTCTTCATGTTCAAAAAAACAAGATTGTTTAGATCCGATGGGTCCCAATCTCATCTATTTTTTTTAAGACTTAGATATAGATAACACAGATATCTATTTAATAAAATATGGTGTAACATACGGCTTCTTACAAACATAAATGAGGGGGCTATTATGTATGCGTAACAATATGATATGGGTAAATGAGTTATGGCTATATTCAAATAGATCGGAATCGAGGCGGATATCTGAAATGTAAAGTCAATGTATCTATATGGATGTAGATATCTATGGGAGATCATATAAAGTGAATGTTATTATTTTAGTCCTAACCAATTTGATCAATTACTCCTAAAGAGTTACATCAGAATGGCGCTAGTTGATGAGAGTTACTTCGGAAATAAAAAAAGGAAAGTAAAATCCATTTGGACTATTTTCTCAATTCCAATAAAATGCAACTGGATCTAGTATGAGTTGGCGATCAGAACATATATGGATAGAACTTATAGTGGGGTCTCGAAAAATAAGTAATTTCTGCTGGGCCTTTATCCTTTTTTTAGGTTCATTAGGATTCGTATTGGTTGGAACTTCCAGTTATCTGGGTAAGAATTTGATATCTTTAGTTCCGTCTCAGGAAATCCATTTTTTCCCACAGGGGATCGTGATGTCTTTCTACGGGATCGCGGGTCTCTTTATTAGTTCCTATTTGTGGTGCACAATTTCGTGGAATGTGGGTAGTGGCTATGATCGATTCGATAGAAAAGAAGGAATAGTGTGTATTTTTCGTTGGGGATTTCCTGGAAAAAATCGTCGTATCTTCCTACGATTCCGTATGAAAGATATTCAGTCCATCAGAATAGAAGTTAAAGAGGGGATTTATGCTCGTCGTATCCTTTATATGGAAATCAAAGGACAGGGGGCCATTCCCTTGACGCGTAGTGATGAGAATTTGACTCCGCGAGAAATTGAGCAAAAAGCTACCGAATTGGCCTATTTCTTGCGCGTACCAATTGAAGTATTTTGAAATGAACTTGAACTGAAGAATAAATTCTTTCTCAGTGGGAGGGAAAAAATTCAAGAATTCTCTTTTCTTTCTATAGCATAGCTTAAAGTTTTTTTCAAAACGTTCATTCAAGCCAAAGTAGACATATACGGAACGGCCATAAAACGAAACTTTTTTGTCCGCAAAAATTGTTTTTTTATGTGTATGGAAATCCACTCAACTCAATTCAGTGAAAAACAAGTAACAAATCGAAATAATGGATTCATCTCGTATATCAAAACATTTCGGAATAAAGAATTTCTCTTTTTATTTTCAATATGAATTGATACATTAGATACAGATAGATCATATCTTGTAAATGATCTCTCCTTTCTTTTGTGTTTCTTAATGATCAAAGGATTGGATCTCTTATAACGAGAACTTTTCTGTCTTTGTCTTGTTTTTCCACTCATTTTTGATCATGGCATCACAATATTCTTCATAAATAGAAATCTCTCTCCATTTTTACTGTGGGGGTAGCTGGCGAATTTTTTTCGAAATATTTTCTATTTTGATAGAAGGGGAGTTCCTTTGGTTCGAAATCCGAATAATATTCATTGAAGTGGTTCTTTCAGGGATTCATCTAAATCGAAAGGACTTCGAATTTGATCAATGGAGGTATCTGAAAACAAGATTTTTTGAATTATTTCTTCATTCGAATTCGAAGGGGGCTCTTATTCTATTTCTGTATTCTTTCTAGATTCAAGGACTAACTGCTGAATCACAAATAAAAATAAAAAACAAATAAAAAATAGGGAATAGATTCATAGGTTAGCTGCTTTGTAATAGAACTTATGGTTGATAGAAAAATCAAATATTAGATCACATAAATTCGACGAATCAGGTGGGTTCATTAACAATTCCAATTTACAGATGAAAAAATGGCAAAAAAGAAATCATTTCTTCCTCTTCTATATCTTACATCTATAGTATTTTTGCCCTGGTGGATCTCTCTCTCATTTAATAAAAGTCTTGAATCTTGGGTTACTAATTGGTGGAATACTAGGCAATCTGAAACTTTTTTGGCTGATATTCAAGAAAAGAGTATTCTAGAAAAATTCATAGAATTAGAAGAACTCTTACTCTTGGACGAAATGATAAAAGAAGACCCGGAAACAGATCTACAAACGCTTCGTATCGGAATCCACAAAGAAACGATCCAATTGATCAATATGCACAACGAGGATCATATCCATACGATTTTGCACTTATCGACAAATATAATCTGTTTCATTATTTTCAGTGGTTATTCTATTCTGGGTAATGAAGAACTTGTTATTCTTAACTCTTGGGTTCAAGAATTCCTATATAACTTAAGTGACACAATAAAAGCTTTTTCTATTCTTTTATTAACTGATTTATGTATCGGATTCCATTCACCCCATGGTTGGGAACTTATGATTGGCTATGTCTACAAAGATTTTGGATTTGCTCATAACGACCAAATTATATCTGGTCTTGTTTCCACTTTTCCAGTCATTCTAGATACAATTTTTAAATATTGGATCTTTCGTTATTTAAATCGTGTATCTCCATCACTTGTAGTGATTTATCATTCAATGAATGACTGATCCAACTATAATATGTTACATAAGCAAAACATTTAAAGACGTACTTACTCTTTCTACCGAGACGAGGATTTCTCCTATTCCTATATTCCAGTAAAATTATTTCAGTAAATAGCAGAATTGTGGATAGGGACTATACAAGCGACCTACCTAATTTTATTGTAGAAATTTTCGGGATCAATGATTGGACCATGCAAATTAAAAATACCTTTTCTTGGATAAAGAAAGAGATTACTCGCTCTATTTCCGTATCGCTGATGATATATATCATAACTCGGACATCCATTTCAAATGCATATCCCATTTTTGCACAGCAGGGTTATGAAAATCCACGAGAAGCGACCGGGCGGATTGTATGTGCCAATTGCCATTTAGCTAATAAGCCCGTGGAAATTGAGGTCCCACAAGCGGTACTTCCTGATACTGTATTTGAAGCAGTTGTTCGAATTCCTTATGATATGCAAGTGAAACAAGTTCTTGCTAATGGTAAAAAGGGGGGTTTGAATGTGGGGGCTGTTCTTATTTTACCCGAGGGGTTTGAATTAGCCCCCCCCGATCGTATTTCGCCCGAGATGAAAGAAAAGATAGGCAATCTGTCTTTTCAGAACTATCGCCCCACTAAAAAAAATATTCTTGTTATAGGTCCTGTTCCTGGTCAGAAATATAGTGAAATAACCTTTCCTATTCTTTCTCCGGACCCCGCTACTAATAAAGATGTTCACTTTTTAAAATATCCCATATATGTAGGCGGGAATAGAGGAAGGGGCCAGATTTATCCTGACGGGAGCAAGAGTAACAATACAGTTTATAATGCTACAGCGGCTGGTATAGTAAGTAAAATCATACGAAAAGAAAAAGGGGGATATGAAATAACCATAACAGATGCGTCGGATGGACGTCAAGTGGTTGATATTATCCCCCCAGGACCCGAACTTCTTGTTTCAGAGGGCGAATCTATCAAACTTGATCAGCCATTAACGAGTAATCCTAATGTGGGTGGATTTGGCCAAGGGGATGGAGAAATAGTACTTCAAGATCCATTACGTGTCCAAGGCCTTTTGTTCTTCTTGGCATCTGTTATTTTGGCACAAATATTTTTGGTTCTTAAGAAGAAACAGTTTGAGAAGGTTCAATTGTCCGAAATGAATTTCTAGATTCGCAAATTTATCAGCATCGAGTTCATAAAAAGAATCAAATTCTTGTTGGCAATTATTTGTACCGCATTCCTAGTCATAGTATGTATATTGTGAAGAAGACTATTTGACTTTATTCCTTCTTTGTTTTTTCAAGCCAAATTAAATTGGAGCAGCGTGACTATATCATTATTGCATTATTGTTTAAATGTCCTAGAATAGAAAATAGAATGGATCAATAGTTTTCTAGTCTAATAGACTATCTAATAGACTAAAAAAATATAAAATTCCACTGGATACTAACCATAAGATAAGTAAGTGGAGAATAGAAAGCAAAGGATTCTTTGTCTTCTTAGTCTTCGACACAAGAAAGGAATGTGCAAAATTCCCTTCTTGTGTCGACATAATAATGGTTTTTGATCTCGTTCGTCAAAGATTACTATTCTTAAAGATTACTGTTCTTTTCTTTGTTTCGATTTTTTACGTATACATACCAAAAATAGTG